TCCTCTTTGGGTAATAGGTACTGTAGCTGGTATTCTTGTGATTGGTTTAATAGGTATTTTCTTTTATGGTTCATATTCAGGATTAGGTTCATCCCTGTAGAAATTGGATGAACTGATTTAGAGACGTGAAAACATAAGAACTCAACGGGGCCCCACTCTTCCTTCTTTATCTGATTCGAGGGGGTCCCGTTGAACTGCTAATAATCCGAACTTTTTTATCGTGTTTTTGAAAAATGAACTTAATTAAATTAGTAGATTGCGAACATATAGTATTTATAAACCTATCAAAGATAGAATAAAAAAGGGGAATAACTTAATTTCCTTTTCCTGCTTTCCCGGCCGGCACAATATTTTTTATCAGTAGATCTATCATTAAAATTTTGTCTATACTAAATCGAAGTTTTTTTTTATTTATTTTTATTTAGTATTTCATCAAAATTAAAATAAAAATAAATAAAACTACAAAAAGTAACTACTATATATACTACTATTATATTATTAATTAATAGTATATATATATAAACAGTAATATATATGTAAACTAAGAATAGGAATTTTTAACGAATGGAATAAAGAAGGACAAGATCGACACAAGAAAAGGAATTTTAGACATCCTTTTCTTGTGTCGAAGGCTAGTAAGACATAAAATACTCCCTAAATACTCCCTATAGTCCCTAAAATTTGTTGTTTCGCCGATTTATGGTTCCCCTTTTTTATGCGCTTGCTTTCCTTATTTTAGTATCTAGTCAAATTTTTCCATTCTAATAGAAAAACTCTTGATTATTGATACATTCTATCAATTTCAATTGGTCAATAACGACAGAGTTACATCACACCCCTTTCCCACTTTTCAAATTTGTATTTAAAAATAAAGAAGGGGGGGGGGGGAAAGGGGGGGGGGGGTAAAGTGAATTCTTCTCAATATACATACTAGATTTAGGACTATGATACAAGTAATTCCTGACACCTGGTCAAAAAGGAATAGAAAATTGAAAGAGAGACAAAAGGCTTTTCATAATTTTTTTGGTTCTTTTTTACGAATTTGATAAAGCTAAATAGACAGATCTAAAAATTCATTTCGGATAATTGAACCTTCTCAAACTGTTTCTTTTTAAGAACCAAAAAAATTTGTGCCAAAACAACCGATGCTAAGAAGAACAAAAGGCCTTGGACACGTAATGGATCTTGAAGTACTATTTCCGCATCCCCCTGACCAAACCCACCCACATTAGGATTACTTGTTAATGGTTGATCGAGTTTAATGGATTCGCCCTCTGAAACAAGAAGTTCTAGGCCTCGAGGGATAATATCAATCACTTGGCGTTCATTCGATGGATCCACTATGGTTATTTCGTATCCCCCCTTTTCTTTTCGTACAATTTTGCTTATTATCCCTCCTGCCGTAGCGTTATAAACTGTATTGTTACTTTTGCTACCATCAGGATAAATCTGACCCCTTCCCCTGTTTCCACCTACGTATATAGGATATTTTAAGAAGTGAACATCTTTATTAGTAGCAGGGTCTGGGGCAAGAATAGGAAAGGTTATTTCACTATATTTTTGACCAGGAACAGGACCTATTACAAGAATATTTTTTTTATTGGGGCGATAATTCTGAAAAGATAGATTTCCTATCTTTTCTTTCATCTCGGGTGAAATACGATCGGGGGGGGCTAATTCAAACCCCTCTGGTAAAATAAGAACAGCTCCCACATTCAAAGCTCCTTTTTTACCATTAGCTAGAACTTGTTTTAGTTGCATATCATAAGGAATTTTAACAACTGCTTCAAATACAGTATCAGGAAGTACAGCTTGTGGAACCTCAATATCCACGGGCTTACTAGCTAAATGGCAATTGGCACATACAATACGCCCAGTCGCCTCTCGTGGATTTTCATAATTCTGCTGGGCAAAAATCGGATATGCACTTGAAATGGATGCCCGAGTTATTATATATATGATGAGTGAGACAGATATGGAGCGAGTAATCTCTTCCCTTATCCAAGAAAAGGTATTTCTAGTTTGCATGGTCCAATCATTTATCCCAAAAATTTCTACAATAAAGTTAGGTAGGTCAATAATATACGTCCCTAGCCACAATTCTGCTATTTACATTTACTGACAAAATAAAAAATTTTTGTTGAAATATACAAGGAATCCCTCATGGGTAAAAAGAGTAAAGTAAATACGACTTTGATTTGGTTATGATGGATAATATAAGGTAAGAAAAATTCTAATTGGATCAGTTAATCGTTTTTTAGTCATTTATTGCATGATAAATTACTACAAGTGACGGAGATACACGATTTAAATAACGAAAGATCCAATATTTAAAAATTGTATCAAGAATGACTGGAAAGGTAGAAACTAGACCAGATAAAATTTGTTCATAATGAGCAAACCCAAAATCTTTGTAAATATAACCAATCATTAGTTCCCAACCGTGAGGCGAATGGAATCCGATACATAAATCAGTTAATAAAAGAATCGAAAAAGCTTTAATTGTATCACTTAAATTATATAGGAATTCTTGAACCCAAGAATTCAGAATAAAAAGCTTCTCCTTACCCCAAAAGGAATAACCACTTAGAATAACGAAAGATATTAGATTTGTCGAGAAGTGCAAGATTGTATGGATATGATACTCATTGTGTATCTTGATGAATTGGATCGTTTCTTTGTGGATTCCTAGACGAAATTGTTGTAAATCGGTTTCTGGGTATTCCTTTATCATTTCATCCAGCTGGAATAGGTCTTCGAATTGTATGAATTTTTCTAGAACACTTTTTTCTTTAATATCATTCAAAAAAGTTTCGCATTGTCTAGTATTCCACCAATTAGTAATCCAAATTTTCAAACTTTTATTACAGCAGAGAGAGATCACCCAGGGAAAAAAGACTATAGATGTAAAATAAAAAAAAGGAATGAATGCTTTCTTTTTTGCCATTTTGAATCTGTGAATTGTTAATGAACCCACTGCATTTGTTTATTCTATTAGATCTAATATTTCAATCGAGCATGAGTTTCTATTCGAATTCGAATAGAATGTATTGAGCCGATTAATCCATTTTCTCTTTTTCTTTTGATTAAATACTTAGTCTTTGCTTTGAATCTAGAAAAAAATTGGATTTCCGGGATGTTATTCCCCCTTTTTTCGATCAATACTAAAAGATAAAAGAACTTTTTCAAATTTTTTAAATAAAAAAATATTATTCGAATTTTGAGACGAAGAAACTTCCTTTCTTTTCTATCAAATATATAAAAAAAATGAGCATAAAAGAATGGATGAATGTTCAATTGAAAAAAAAAAGAAAGAAATTCTTTAGTTTGTTCTTCTTACTGCCAAAGCATTTAGTATGTTAAAAAGAACTCATTTCAAAATACTTCAATTGGTACACGCAAGAAGTAAGCCAATTCAGCAGCTTTTTGCTCAATTTCTCGTGTAGTAAAATTCTCATCAGTACGAATTAAAGGAATAGCCCCTTGACCTCGAATTTCCATATAAAGGACACGTCGAGCAGAAACACCCTCTTTAACTTCTATTCTGATGGACTGAATATCTTTCATAAGGAATCGTAAAAAGATGCGACGACTTTTTCCAGGAAATCCCCAACGAAAAATACGCACTATTCCTTCTTTTCGGTCGAAAAGATCATAACCACTACCCACATTCCACAAAATAGTGCACCACAAATAGCAACTAATAAAGAGACCTGCGATCCCATAGAAAGACATCACAATCCCTTGGGGAAAAAAAATGATTTGCTGAGACGCAAATAACGATATAAAATTTCTACCAAGATAACTGGAAGTTCCAACCAATAAGAATCCTAATGAACCTAAAAATAGGATAAAGGCCCAGCAGAAATTACTTGTTTTTCGAGACCCCGTTATAAATTCTATCCATATAGATTCTGATCGCCAACTCATATATATTAGATCCAGTTATACAATTTTTTGGAATTGAGAAAATATGACTTTCCTTTTTTTGTTTTCAAAGTAACTCTCATCAACTATTTTGTTGTGAACCTTTACCTTAGGAGTAATTAATCGAATTGTTTCTATCTAAAAGAATCACATCTCCTTCCTTTATATGATCCCCTATAACTATGATACAAATAAATAGACTTGAATTTCGTACATCGACCCGATGATGATAAATTTTTCCAAAGAGCACAAAGTTATTTACCCATATAATACGTTTACACATGCATAAGAGGTTTTTTTAGTTATGTTTGTAGGAATCTACGTGTTATACAATATTCTACCAAAAGGGTCTTATCGAATCGAAGTTTTTAAAATAAAAAAAGGAGTGATACGATTAGGTCTCATCCGATCTAAAAAATCTTATTTTTTTGAATATGAAGAAATAAAGAAGCCATTGCAAGTGCCGGAAAGACTAGGCCTACTAAAGGCACAAAAATGGAGGGTAAGTTATTGAAAGTTGTCATAAAAAGGGTACCTCAATTTAATATTTGTACCTGTTATTGTTATATTCTGAATTCTAAAGATATCTTAGAATATCTGGTATTTTGATTATTTCTATTATATATAATATATAATTATTATTAAGTATCTTTAGTATCTTTAAGTAAATATATATCGAATACTAATATAGAACCTAATAGAAATATATAATATAGAACCTAATAGAAATATATAGAATAGAACCTAATAGAAATAGAATACAAAATAGGTACAAGAAACGCCAAACTAAATCAATGGACTTATTAATCTTTCAAAAAAAAAATAGATGTATCATAATCCCCTTGTTAGATTTCTTATTCTTTTTGTTCTTTTTGGCTTCTATTCTACTGCTATTCAATAGTCATTAGAAAATTTTATTCCATTACAAATTTCTACAAAATTGATTGGAATCTGATCCAACAACAGGGAATTTTCGGGAAATGCAAAAAGATGGAAGGCTCTCTATAGATCTGTATATATCTCTATTTGAAATTTGAATTTGTATTTGAATTATCTATACATATGTAAGCAAG